ATGATCTATTGGTCATATCATTGTAGCAACTGAAATGTTTAAACCAATTTGGTTGTGAGTTGGGTTGGTAAAAAATAACAATAAAAGTAAAGTATGTGGATAAATGGAACGGTGAGAGAAAGAGAGAAAAAAAAAACAAAAAATTACTGATATAATTATAGAATTCCTATATGTAAGGTCACTAATTCATCTTCTAAAGGGAAATGTAATAAAGCATTAATACTAATTGATCCCTAATTAAACAAAATTATTCTATAAAAACAATAAAAAAATAAAGAGCCCCGAGTCAATTAAAGACTAAGAAGATTGACTCAAGAACAAATTTAATTTAAGGGCTCCGTTGTAGAATTTAAACCTAAACATTAATCGCGAAGCGATGAGAACGACAGAACCCGTGATTGCATAAGATTCTATTGAAACCGAATCCTAATGATTCATTGGGTAGGATGGCGGAACGAACTAGTAAGCAATTCATTTATTATGAAAAGTCATGTCATGAACTAATCCTATAAACTGAATATAATATTAAGAAATATAATATTAAGAATATAATAAGTAAATATTCGCCCGCGAAAATTTTTATTTTTCGGATTTCAAAATTGCAGTTGATCCAATATACCAATAAAAGGAAAAACAAAATAAAGATTCGTTAAAAGCTTCTACTAAAACGAATTTTAGATAAACATAAAAAATCGAATGCATTTTTAGTTATATCCCAAAAAGGATAAACAAATTTCTAATTTCCAAAGACTCTTTTGATTTAATATATTTTATTTCTTTTTTCAATATATTATTCAGTAAATAAATAGTATCTTAGAATCCTTTCATTCGCGAGGAGCTGGATGAGAAGAAACTATCATGTCCAGTTCTGTAGTAGAGATGGAAGTAATAAATAACCATCAACTATAACCCCAAAAGAACCCGATTCCGTAAACACCATAGAGGAAGAATGAAAGGAATATCTTATCGAGGTAATCGTATTTGCTTCGGTAGATATGCCCTTCAAGCGCTTGAACCCGCTTGGATTACATCTAGACAAATCGAAGCAGGACGACGAGGTATGACCCGAAATGCACGGCGCGGCGGAAAAATATGGGTACGCATATTTCCCGACAAACCAGTTACAGTAAGACCTACCGAAACACGTATGGGTTCAGGAAAAGGATCTCCGGAATATTGGGTAGCTGTCGTTAAACCAGGGAGAATACTTTATGAAATGAGTGGAGTACCAGAAACTATAGCCAGAAAGGCTATTTCAATAGCGGCATCAAAAATGCCTATACGAACTCAATTCATTATTTCAGGATAGAAATGTAGAACGAAAAGAAAGAGGTTTTTCGGACAAAAAAAAAACAATTGCAGGTTTCTTTTTGTTCTTTTGAAATTTGAAAAAACAATATTTTTTTTTTAGTCGCCTTTTGCATTGAAAGAACAGATAAAAATGATATGATTCAACCTCAAACCCATTTGAATGTAGCGGATAACAGCGGAGCCAGAAAATTGATGTGTATTCGAATTATAGGAGCTAGTAATCGACGATATGCTCAAATTGGTGACGTTGTTGTTGCTGTAATCAAGGAAGCAATACCAAATACACCACTACAAAGATCTGAAGTGATCAGAGCTGTAATTGTCCGTACTTGTAAAGAACTCAAACGCAACAATGGTATGATAATACGATATGATGACAATGCTGCGGTTGTTATTGATCAAGAAGGTAATCCAAAAGGAACTCGAATTTTTGGGGCAATTGCTCGGGAATTAAGACAGTTAAATTTTACTAAAATAGTTTCATTAGCACCTGAAGTATTATAAGATGAGAGGCCATAATACAGTTTTACTGTTTCTATTATAGTATTTGAATGAACTTGATTAATTAGTAAATTGGTTGTGTCGCACGTATATGCCTTTAATAATTCATTTATAAATGTTTCAATTTAATAATAATAATTAAGAAATAATTCCAAAAGAGCATGTTGATTATATCAAAATTCGGGGACAACAAAAATATTAGTTTATTATGAGTAAAGACACTATTGCTAACCTACTAACCTATATACGAAATGCTGACATGAAGAAAAAAAGAACAGTTCGAATACCATATACTAACATCACTGAAAGTATTGGTAAAATCCTTTTACGAGAAGGGTTTATTGAAAACACGAGGAAACATCAGGAAAGCAACAAATATTTTTTAGTTTTAACCCTACGACATAGAAGAAATAGGAAAATACCAAACAGAACTGTTTTAAATTTAAAACGGATCAGTCGACCTGGTCTACGAATCTATTCTAACTATCAACGAATCCCGAAAATTTTAGGCGGGATGGGGATTGTAATTCTTTCGACTTCTCGGGGTATAATGACAGACAGAGAGGCTCGACGAGAAGGAATCGGTGGAGAAATTTTGTGCTATATATGGTAATCTTTATGATATACGAATTATATACAGAATTTTCAGATTTGTGAAACAAGAGTTTAAAGGGTGAATTTATACTATTTTGACCCCCACATTAGTTGATACCTCCTCAAGCCAAAGAACAAAAATAGGTTTATTTCGGTTTAATTTATGCATCACTTCTCAACGCTATACTCTTGGTTTGGTTAGATAATGAAATTCTGACTCTACGTTATCTTTACAAAAAAAAGGATTCAACTAAATAGAGTAAAAATTGAATAAAGTCATTATGATTCACCAGGAGGACGTATAATTTATCGACTCTGAAACAAAAATTAGTTCAACATTAAAATGCAAAATTTCAAGAAACTTATTTTCTTCCAATAAAATAAAAAGATTCAGAATGAATTTAAGGAATAAGAAATATGAAAATAAGAGCCTCCGTCCGTAAAATTTGTGAAAAATGTCGACTGATCCGTAGGCGAGGACGAATTATAGTAATTTGTTCCAACCCCAGACATAAACAAAGACAAGGATAATTTTTAGAAAAAAGGGGGGGCTCTATAAATCTAGAAATCTAAAGCACCCCAAGGTCCAAATAAATAAATAAAAGGATCTGTTTTGACATGAAATGGATATATCCATATATCTCTGACTAAAATTTATGAGATGCTAAAATATGGCAAAACCTATACCAAGAATCGGTTCACGTAAGAATAGACATATGAGTTCGCGTAAAAATACTCGTAGAATACCAAAGGGAGTTATTCATGTTCAAGCAAGTTTCAACAATACTATTGTAACTGTTACAGATGTACGTGGCCGGGTAATTTCTTGGTCTTCCGCCGGTACGTGTGGATTCAAGGGTACGAGAAGAGGGACACCATTTGCTGCTCAAACCGCAGCAGGAAACGCTATTCGAACAGTAGTAGATCAAGGTATGCAACGAGCAGAAGTCATGATAAAAGGTCCGGGTCTCGGAAGAGATGCGGCATTAAGGGCTATTCGTAGAAGTGGTATACTATTAAGTTTCATACGAGATGTAACCCCTATGCCACATAACGGCTGCAGGCCCCCTAAAAAAAGGCGTGTATAAAAATAAACATTGAAGATATTTCAAGAGAAATAAATAATTCTTTGATCAAATAAAATTACTATGGTTCAGGAGAAAATACGAGTATCTACTCGGCCACTACAGTGGAAGTGTGTTGAATCAAGAGCAGACAGTAAGCGTCTTTATTATGGACGCTTTCTTCTGGCTCCACTTATGAGAGGACAAGGCGATACAATAGGCATCGCGATGCGAAGAGCTTTGCTTGGAGAAATAGCAGGTACGTGTATCACACGCGCAAAATCCGATAAAATACCACATGAATATTCTACCATAGTGGGTATTCAAGAATCCGTACATGAAATTTTAATGAATTTGAAAGAAATTGTATTGAGAAGTAATCTGTATGGAACCCGTGATGCGTCTATTTGTGTCAAGGGTCCTGGATATGTAACTGCTCACGATATCGTCTTACCACCCTCCGTGGAAATGATTGATAAGACACAGCATATAGCTAACTTAACAGAACCAATTACTTTGTGTATTGAATTACAAATCGAGAGAAATCGCGGATACCGCATAAAAACACCAAAAAATTTTCAAAGCGTAAGTTATCCTATAGATGCTGTATTCATGCCTGTTCGAAATGCGAATCATAGTATTCATTCTTATGTCAATGGAAATGAAAAACAAGAAATACTTTTTCTCGAAATATGGACAAATGGGAGCTTAACTCCGAAAGAAGCACTTCATGAGGCCTCCCGAAATTTGATTGATTTATTTATTCCCTTTTTACATGCAGAAGAAGAAAACTTCCATTTACAAAACAATGAACCCAAGGGAAATTTCCCCTTTTTTCATTTTCATGGTAGATTGGCTAAACCAAGTAAAATGAAAAAAGAAATAGCATTGAAATTGATTTTTATTGACCAATCAGAATTGCCCCCCAGGGTATATAATTGCCTCAAAAAGACTAATATCAATACATTATTAGACCTTTTGAATAACAGTCAAAAAGACCTTATGAAAATTAACGATTTTCGCATAGAAGATATAAAACATATAGTGGACCTTCTAAAAATAGAAAAACTTTTCACATAAATTTTAATTAGTTTTGAATGGTTAACACAATGCATATACACAAACTCTCGGAATATATACAAAATTTAAATGACTAAACGTATCTAGGGAAAATTCCCTTTGAGGCGACTATTCCCTAGATACATGCGTCGTGATTTTTTTATTTCAAAATGGAATCAATTTAAAAAAGACCTAAAGTTAGAGATTTATCAATAGGTAATGTTGCTCCAATACCCAACCAAAGGGCTACTGCGGTACCAATCAAAAAGACAGTTGTTGCTACTGGACGCCTAAATGGGTTTTGAAATTTATTAACATTTTCCAAAAAGGGTACTGTTAATAATCCTGCAGGTACTGAAACCATTAAAAGAACACCCAATAATTTATTTGGCACTGTACGAAGGATTTGAAATACGGGAAAAAAATACCATTCAGGCAATATCTCCAAAGGCGTTGCAAATGGATCCGCAG